CTGACTACTTGATAAAATGTGGAGGAAAGTGGGATAAATGGCCGATACTACTGGAAGGATTCCTCTTTGGATAATAGGTACTGTAACTGGTATTCCTGTGATCGGTTTAATTGGTATTTTCTTTTATGGTTCATATTCCGGATTGGGCTCATCCCTGTAGTAATCGAATGAATTGAGTTTTCGAAATGAAAGCGTAAGAACTCAACAGGGATCCACTCTTTCTTTGACGAATTCGAGGGGGTCCCGTTGAGTTCTTAATAATCATAATATTTTTTATTCGTATAAATGACTCAATGGATAACTTTTTCCGATGTTTCAAAAAACTCCATTTTTTTTTTGATGTTTTTGAAAAATGAACTTCATTAATTGATTAAAAACATCTTTTCCTGGATCGGTTGATACTTTTTATTTTAAGTTGAAAGAAAAGTAAAAGAAAAAAGAAATAACTTGATTTACTTCTTCTGGGTGGCGCAATAGAAATCTATTGTATTATATTGTAAAAGTATTCTATTGAAAAAATGATATTGTAATAAATTCTTAATTATATAATATATATTTTATACTGATCAAATATCATGTGAATCGAACCTTTTCTATACTATACTAATAGAATCTTACTCGAAATCTATTTTAGTCTCTAATAGTATCGAATCATGATTGAATTTTTTTTATAAACAAGTTAATTGAAAAAGTTGTATTTGGTCAATCAAATTACCTCTCTTTTTTGTTTGTCCACTACGTATTATATTATATGCAATAAATAAAAAAAAATATTCTATGTCATAAAGGTTCTAAGTTGGAAAAAATCGAAACGAAGCTAAGAATAGGATTCTTTCAGGAAGGGTATCAAGAAGTATTATTCTATTAATAATAAGAATATTTCTATTTCGACACAAGCAAGAAGGAATCGGACTCTAGGAAAAGACAAAAAATCCCTCCTAGAATCCCGTTTTCCCCATTTCTATTTCCACTTTGCTTAATATTATCTGGCTATTTATTTTATGTTTAGTATCAAGTCGAATTTTCTTCTATTACAATAGAAAACTATTAATATATTTCTATTCTAGGACATTGAAATCTGAAAACAATGACATAACCATAACGTTCTAATTTTTTGTGGGGTTGAAAAAAAAAAACAAAGAAACAGAGTAAAATAGTCTTCTTCACAATATACATACTATGACTGACTAGTACTACGGTACAAGGAATTCTCTAAATATGGTAGAAAAAGACTAGCTAAATATGGTAGAAAAAGACTAGAAAGAAGCAAAGGTCTTTTCATAATTTTTTTATTAAACAGAGTAGAATTACATAAATTATCAAGAAAAATGGAGTTCTTTTTACGAGCTTAATATGTTGATAAATCCGCGGACCTAAAAATTCATTTCGGACAATTGAACCTTCTCAAATTGTTTCTTTTTAAGAACCAAAAAGATTTGTGCCAAAATAATGGATGCCAAGAAGAACAAGAGACCTTGGACACGTAACGGATCTTGAAGTACTATTTCCGCATCCCCCTGACCAAATCCACCCACATTAGGATTACTCGTTAATGGTTGATCAAGTTTGATAGATTCACCCTCTGAAACAAGAAGTTCTGGTCCTGGAGGTATAATATCAATCACTTCACGTCCATCCGATGCATCCACTATAGTGATTTCGTATCCTCCCTTTTCTTTTCGTATGATTTTGTTTACTATACCCGCTGCTGTAGCATTATAAACATTATTATTACTCTTGCTCCCGTCGAGATAAATCTGACCCCTTCCCCTGTTCCCGCCTACGTATATAGGATATTTTAAGAAGTGAACATCTCTCTTAGTAGCGGGATCTGGGGAAAGAATAGGAAAGGTGATTTCACTATATTTCTGGCCAGGAACAGGGCCTACCACAATAATATTTTTTTTTGTGGGACGATAACTTTGAAAAGACAGATTACCTATCTTTTCTTTAATCTCAGGCGAAATACGATCGGGGGGGGCCAATTCAAAACCCTCCGGTAAAATAAGAACAGCCCCCACATTCAAAGCCCCCTTTTTACCATTAGCAAGAACTTGTTTCACTTGCATATCATAAGGAATCCGAACAACTGCTTCAAATACAGTATCGGGAAGTACCGTTTGCGGAACCTCAATATCTACAGGTTTATTAGCTAAATGGCAATTGGCACATACAATACGGCCGGTTGCTTCTCGCGGATTTTCATAACCCTGCTGTGCAAAAATGGGATATGCATTTGAAATGGGTGCTCGAGTTATTATATATATCATGAGCGATACGGAAATAGATCGAGTAATCTCTTTCTTTATCCAAGAAAAAGCATTTCTAGTTTGCATGGTCTAATCATTTATCCTGAAAATTTCTACAATAAGATTAGGTAGGTTACTGGCATAGTTCCCTATCCATGATTCTGCTATTTACTGAAAGAATTCTACTGGAATATAGAAAGAATCCCTTGGGGGTAGAAAGAAAAAGAAGAATTTGATTTTTGAATGTTTATCTTTTATACAATACAAAATAACAAAATAATTGGATCAGTGGATCGTTTTTTCAGTCATTCATGGAATGATAAATCACTACAAGTGACGGAGATACGCGATTTAAATAACGAAAAATCCAATATTTTAAAATTGTATCTAAAATGACTGGAAAAGTGGAAACAAGACCAGATATAATTTGATCATTCTGAGCAAATCCAAAATCGTTATAGACAGAACCAATCATTAGTTCCCAACCATGGGTTGAATGGAATCCTATACATAAATCAGTTAATAAAAGAATAGAAAAAGCTTTTATTGTGTCACTTAAGTTATATAGGAATTCTTGAACCCAAGAGTTAAGAATAATAAGTTCTTGATTACCTAGAATAGAATAACCACTTAGAATAAGGAAACATATTATATTTGTCGAGAAGTGCAAAATCGTATGGATACGATCTTCGTTGTGCGTCTTGATCAATTGGATGGTTTCTTTGTAGATTCCGGTACGAAGGTTTTGTAGACGTGTTTCCGGGTATTCCTTTAGCATTTCATCCAAGAGGAACAGTTCCTCGAATTCTATGAATTTTTTTAGAATACTCTTTTCTTGAATGATATTCAAGAAAATTTCGGATTGCCTAGTATTCCACCAATTAGTAAACCAAGATTCCATACTTTTCTTAAATGTGAAAGAGATGCACCAGGGAAAAAAGACTATAGATGTAAGATATAGAAGGGGAATGAATGCTTTCTTTTTTGCCATTTTTCGTCTTTAATGAACTCAGCTTCACCTCATTCGTCAACTCTATATGATAATAATCTTTCTATCAAGCATAAGTTCTATTACAAGTCATAGAGCTTATATATAAATCTATAATCTATTCCCGCGTTTTTTTATTTTCAATTCGGGAGTTAGTCCTTGCCTTGAATTTAGAAAGAATACAGAAATCAAATAAGAAAGCGAAAGAATCCACTGCCAATTCGAATGAAGAAAAAAAAAAATTTTCAAAAGATATCAATTGCTAAGATTCAAAGCAATTACCCCTTTTGATGAATACAGGAAAGAGCACTTCGCATAATGAATATTAGTTGAATTTCGAAACCAAAGAACGCCCCTTCTATAAAATAAAAATAGAAAAATTTTGAAATCCATTTTCTTTTCCCTAAGAAAGCATTCTTTTTTCAGTTCATTTTTTTTTTTTTCAAAATACTTCAATTGGTACACGCAAGAAATAGGCCAATTCTGCAGCTTTTTGTTCAATTTCTCGTGGAGTCAAATTCTCGTCAATACGAGTCAAGGGAATGGCCCCCTGTCCTATGATTTCCATATAAAGGACACGACGAGTATAAATACCCTCTTTAACCTCTATTCTGATGGACTGAATATCTTTCATAAGGAATCGGAGAAAAATACGACGATTTTTTCCAGGAAATCCGCAACGGAAAATACACACTATTCCCTCTTTTCTATCGAATCGATCATAACCACTACCCACATTCCACAAAATTGTACACCACAAATAAGAACTAATAAAGAGACCCGCGATTCCATAGAAAGACATCACAATCCCTTGTGGAAAAAAAAGAATTTGCTGAGACGGAAATAAAGATAACAAATTCCTACCAAGATAACTGGAAGTTCCAACCAATAAGAACCCTAATGAACCTAAAAAAAGGATAAAGGCCCAGCAGAAATTGCTTGTTTTTCGAGACCCCGTTATAAGTTCTATCCATATACGTTCTGATCGCCAACTCATATTAGATCCAGTTCTATTTTATGGGAATTGGGAGAATAAAAAAAACCAAGCAAATGAATTTGACTTTACTTTTCTTTGTTTCCGAAGTAACTTTCATCAACTAGCACTATATATTTTGATGTAAACCCTTAGGAGTAATTCATCGAATTGCTTCCCGATCTAAAAAAAAATATCAGATTTGTCCCTACTCTACTGTCCGTATCTAAAAAATCTTGTTTTTTTGAACATGAAGAAATAAAGAAGCCATTGCAATTGCCGGAAATACTAGGCCCACTAAAGGCACAAAAATGGAGGGTAAGTTTATCATAGAATGGGTACCTCAATTTAATATTTGTACCTGTTATTTTTTTGATTATTGTTATATTAATTTCATATTTTTTTGATTCTTATTTATATTGTTAGAAAGATAGTCTATAATCACTAGAATTCATATATACTTATACTAAGTATATTTGAAAAATTATACTAAGTATAGTTAAGTGAATATATATATAGAATAATAAATATAGAGAATATATACTAATATATATTCACTATATATAATGAGTATAGAATAAATAATATAATAAAAATAGAATCAAAAGCACAAATAGAATCTAATAATAAATATAAGGAATGTAGAACTAAATAAATGGATTGATTTCGCCTTCTATTTCTACAAGAAACATATGTATGATAATACACCTTTTTATTATTCTTAGTATTTTTTATTATTCTTAGTATTAAAGTATTATTCTATTCTTTTATTATCTTATTACTTTGCTCTTGTGTGTTCTAATTTGATTTTTGTCTCATAATTTTTTTCATTTTTAGTCAAAGAAAAGAAAGCATGGAGCTGAAATAACTCACTCAGAACCCCCTTTAAAGGATTACGTGGTACGATTGAATCAAATAAGCCCTTATGGAATAAATATTCAGCCGCTTGTGAACCATCGGGTATTGCCTTATTTAACGTTTGTTCAATAACTCTTTTACCCGCAAATGCAATGTAAGCATTTGGTTCTGCAATAATGATATCTCCTAACATGCCAAAACTAGCTGTCACCCCACCAGTAGTAGGAGATGTAAGGATCGATACATAGAATAACTTTTTATTTGTTTGATAATCATGTAAAGCAGAAGAGATTTTAGCCATTTGCATCAAGCTCAAACTTCCTTCTTGCATACGTGCTCCTCCTGATGCACATACTAGAATAAGAGGTAAAAGTTGATTGGTAGCATATTCGACCAAACGAGTGATTTTCTCACCTACTACAGATCCCATACTACCCCCCATAAACTGAAAATCCATAATACCAATTGCTACAGGAATACCGTTTAGTTGACCTGTGCCTGTTTGAACAGCCTCAGTTAATCCTGTCTTTCTTTGATAAGAATCAATACGATCTTTATAAGGTTCCTCTTCCGAATGAAATTGAATGGGATCCAGAGAGATCATGTCTTCATCCATAGGATTCCAAGTACCTGGATCAATCGAAAGTTCGATTCTATCTGAACTGCTCATTTTCAAATGATATCCACAGTGTTCACAAATATTCATTTTTGATTTTAAAAATTTCTTATAATTTAATCCGTAACAATTTTCGCATTCAATCCACAAATGCTTGTACTTTTTAGTTTCATCGAGATTTTTAGAACTTTCTCTTCTAGTGAAATAACTATCATTTTTATAATTCGTGCTAGTTATTATACTAGAACTAGAACTCTCGCTTTCACTACTATTTCTGCCCTTACCACAAATGTAACTATAAAAGTAATTGTCATTGTATTTGTCACTATCACCTAAAATGTAACTATCAATACAGATTTGAGAACGAAGATAACTCTCAATGCAACTATTAATGTTATTATTCCAACTAGATTTACTATCATACATATAATGATCATCATCACTCTTAGAGACATTATTCAGATAGCTAGAATTCTTATAACTAGAAAAAAAACTTTCGGATTCACTTAGAAAAGAATGATCATTGTCAATCTCCAAAATTTTATTTTCAATATCAAAATATATGGAATAACTGTTCCTCTTACTATCCCTAACTAAAAAAGTTTGATCAGATAGGAAATTCTGGATGTTCCTGACACCTATTAAATAATCAACATTACTGTAACTAGAATTGTCACTATCATTCCAACTATGAATGTTTTGATCCATATCATTTAAAATTAGGAGTTCTTCACTTACACTGGTATTTTCAATAGGATCAAAACTATCCATTGATTTACTTAAGCCACACCTGTATTCTAACTCCCTATTAAACAATATAGAATTGAAAGACCATTTTTCCATAGAGTCTTTTTTCCTCTATTTACATGAAAATACAATAGATGAATAGTCATTCGATGAAAAATCATATAAATATTCTATTTTAAATATTATATCTCATTTATTTACTATCAAATACAAATAAGTATATAAATGAAAAAAAAAAAGAATAAGTATCTAAATCCAGTCACTAGGATTAGTAACTGATAATAATAACGAGCGAGTGGGTATTCAAAAAAATGATTCTTTTTCGTGAGAACCTGGAGTATTCTTTCACTATATATTCACTATATATATGTCACTATATGTGATATATGTCACTATATGTGCTGGAATTTTTTTTTTTCAATTCTATATATATTAAATATTCATTAAAAAAATAAGAAAGATTTCTTATTTTTTTAATGAATAAATAATAATGAATAAATAAAGAAAAAAATCACCTCATCGGGGTAATGTATTTATAGACCCAATTATTTCATTTAGAGAGCGGGGGGATAAAAGATAAAAGAGTTCTATAAATCTATATACAAGTCATCCACACCCTCTTTTTTTTTTCATTAATTGAATTTCGTTTGTTGATTAGGGCAAAGTTACATAAAAACACCTGCCTTTTTTGAAATATCCTGAACAGTTCCTGTAGGTTGAGCGCCTTGTTCAAGGAAATATAGAATAACAGGAATATTTAAATAGGTTTGATTCTTTATTGGATCATAAAAACCCACTTTCCGAATATCTCTTCCCTCTCTTCGGGATCGAACATCAATTGCAACGATTCGATAAACAGCTCATTGGGATAGATATAGATGAACAATACACCCCCCCTAGAAACGTATAAGAAGTTTTCTCCTCGTACGGCTCGAGAAAATTCAAAATTACGTCTATGTATAAAATTATGATCTCAAATAGATCAATAAAATCATCAAATCAATTAGACTACGGTTTAAGTATTTTTTGTCTTTCTGAAAAAAAATAACTCCTCGTATTCGAAATCTCATAACTCAAATTGGATAATTCTCAAATAACTCAAAGGAAAACAAAGCCTTTAGGTATTTCATTTATTGAGCGGTCTCTACCCCCTTTTCTTGCCTGTGCTTCTTTAGAATCTATTTTTTTTTTCTTCATTCATTCTAATTCTAATAGAATTGTTGAGACAATTTGAAAATGGTATTTACTTGTTCCAGGATCCTTTAGCTTTTCCTTGAATCATTGGGTTTAGACATTACTTCGTGGATCTTTAATCGTTTCAAAAATGGCAGCAACATACCATTTTTTCTTTCTCTCAAAGAATCATACAAATAGAAAGAAGGTTGATTCCCACAGATAAACTTTTGATCGAAATAGTTTTACCAATTCCAACAAATTTGACTTTTTTTTTGAACCTTGCTCGAATTGGATCCTTTCGATTTCTCTACCAAAAATATACTTACGAAGTTGTTCTAACTTATTAATTTTCACTAACCTTAGATACTTGCCCCTGAGAAATGAATCAACTCGAGCTCCACCATGTACTATTTACATCATCAATCCCTCTCCCGTCCCTCAAACAATGAGTTCTAGTGGACCAGAACAAACGATGTCGAGCCAAGAGCACCCCGATTTCTATATACTAGAAATACTAGAAAAAATGGCGGATGTAAGAATCCACAGCTAATCGAATCATGTCTTTCAAGTCGCACGTTGCTTTTTGCCACATCGTTTCAAACGAAGTTTTACCATAACATTCCTTTAGCTTGGATCCGGTATGTAATTGATTCAATTATGAAATCGTGAATAGTCATTGATTCAATCGATACATAATAATCTATACTTTTTACTTTTAGGTTTTCCTTCTATATAAATGGACAATTTAAAAAGTAAAGAAGTATAAAAAAAAATTCAAATTAACTCGATATTGTATGAATAAATTTTCTATTGTATTTTGATAGTTTATAAAATAGAAAAAATGAATTTCTTAAAAAAAAAAAAATATTAGAAAAAAAAAAGAAAAAAATATGAAATAATAATAAATATATATTTATTATACAATTATACAGAGTGATTACAATAAAAAAAAAAGAAAAAAATCGATTCGCTTTTGAATCTACATCTTCAAAAGCGAATCGATTTAGATTAGAGACGAATGATTAAAAAAAAAGAAAGGGTAATCTTTACTCTGATATCAAATTTGTATTCAAATATGATATACATCATGAATGGATATGTTCTGGGACGGAAGGATTCGAACCTCCGAATAGCGGGACCAAAACCCGTTGCCTTACCGCTTGGCCACGCCCCATTTTATTTTTGATTCGACACTAATAAACACTATTATTGGTATTGGTTGTTCGTCAATTCCAGTTCAAAGATTTCTATAGAATAAATTGTTGTTAGGATTTTGATATGCGTAGATATAGAATTAAACTGAATTTATTGATCATTCCATAGAATTCAATTAAGATATTGTATGAAAGTATGATTTCTTCTATTTTTTATTTAAGAATGAAAAGATTTTGAACTTATCCAGTTCAAATCAAAGAAGTATTTTGGAGGGTCTGATCTTATTTGATTCATTTTTTTTTAGTTTTACTCATTTATTAATATTAATGAATATTTATTAATATCAAAAATATTAATAATATTTAAAAATATTAATAATAAAAATATTAATAATATAATAATAAAAATAAATATTTATTCAATATGAATATATGAATATGTAATTCAATATTTAAATTATTCATCTTTTTTTATTTTAATTATTTATTGAATTTATATATTATTATTCTATATATATATAATATTCTATATATAGAATATATAATTCTTTTATTTTTAGAGTATCTATTTTATATTATAATTATTATTAATATATATTTTATTATATTTTATAGTATATATTTTATAGTATATAATTATTTATTATAGTATATAATTATTTATAATTTATTTAGAATATAAAATTATGAAAAATATAAAATTATGAAATTAATATAAAATTATGAAAAAATTATAATCAAAATTATACATATAAATTATACATATATATTTTATACATATATATACATAATAAAAAATAAAAAAAATACAATCAAAATTTGAAATTCAAAAAAAAGCAAAAATACAATTAATTTTCTTAAAGAACAAAATGTTTGTTATGCTAAATATCTTTAGTTTGGTCTGTATTTGTATTCACTCTGCCCTTTATTCAAGTATTTTTTTCTTGGCGAAATTGCCTGAAGCCTACGCTTTTTTGAATCCAATTGTAGATATTATGCCAGTAATACCCTTATTCTTTTTTCTCTTAGCTTTTGTTTGGCAAGCTGCTGTAAGTTTTCGGTGAGATCTTTAATTTGAATAATGTCCTAAAAAAATTAAGAATTTATTCGAAAACAAAAATTCAAACATTTTAACAATTTATAAGATCAGATAAGTCTTACAGTGTGAATCCTCGATTCCAATATTGAAATTTTTGGATAGACAAAAAAAATCCGGACCATCTCATCATTTCCGTTTTTTTCCATTGAGAAATCCTAATCCTATTATTAGATTTGAGTCCACCACCAATACCTAGATTGGGGATATGAAAGAAGATTGGGGATATGAAAGAACATTTTTGGTAATAGTAATTATTGGTAATGGTGGTAAAAGGCTCGACTCTTACTACAAATAAATTTCCTAATTTTTTTATATTTCCTCGAAATCACTTCATTTCTTAGAAACTTAGTATCAAAAGAAACATAATGTGTAATATAAGAGAATCTATTCTCTTTCTCTGTCTTTTTTAATTATCTTGGAGATTTTTTAATGCTTACTCTAAAACTATTTGTTTACACGGTAGTGATCTTTTTTGTTTCTCTTTTCATTTTCGGATTCCTATCTAACGACCCAGGACGTAATCCAGGACGTGAAGAATAAAAAAAAATATTTTTTTTTATTCTTTGCTTGTGCTGGATTTTTAAAAATTTTTAGGATTTTGTCTATTTTACATCTTTAACTAGTAAATAAAAAAAAAATAAAACAAACAAAGAAAACAAAAAAAAAAAAGCTCCATAATCCATAATAATAAGTTCAAAAGAAAAAAAATACCAAATCATCAACGGAAAGAGAGGGATTCGAACCCTCGGTACAAAAATTCGTACAACGGATTAGCAATCCGACGCTTTAGTCCACTCAGCCATCTCTCCCAAATTGAAAAAATAGAATTACTATGTTTATGTTACATCGCATAAACAAAAAGAACAAAAAGTAGGGCTTGAAAAAATCCTTCTTTATATCTTCTTTTCTATCTTAATCTCTCTCTTTTTTTTTTTATTTCTATTTGATTTGATTTCTATTCATTATTATATATTAAATTGATTATATATTAAATAAATCATTATAATAATAATAATATTTTTCCATTTTTGAGTTTCTTTTTTTATACAGACGGAGCCCGGCTAGGTACTGGCCGGGCTCTTTTTATTCCCATGAATCCTGGATAACAATGATTTCTTTGAATGTATTTGATTTGAAAAAAAAATACTTGTAATTTAAACATGATCAAACATAAATAAAAAAAGACTTTTTGATTCCTATGATATAGGAACAAAATGATATAAGATAAAAATGTAATTTTTTATTACTCCTTCTTTTTTCTGGTAACGTATCTAAAAAAAGAATGGAACGATGGATTATTGCACAATGCATTTTTATGTTATGAATTAAGTAGTTTTGTCGAGATGTATCTGTCAAAAAACACCTTTAGCAAAAACAAAATCCAAAAAGAAAATTCGACCCCTTTTCTTAATTTCATTACATTAGGAGGCCCCTTTACGAAACATGTCAACACTCTAATTATCATAATATTATGCTTCTATTTCTTAATTACGACTAATTCCCTTGTTCGACAAAAGGTCCATTTATATACAATAATTGCATTATAGCGGGTATAGTTTAGTGGTAAAAGTGCGATTCGTTCTATGGACCCCTTAATAGTTAAGGGATCCCTCGCTTGATTCATATCCCGATCAAAAACTTTATTTCTTACTTAAAGGGGTTTAATCCTTTATACCTCTCAACAAACGATTCGAGGAATAATATACATTATCGTAATTTGTATACAAGAAGAATCAATTCTAAATTGACAAATTGAATTCTAAAATTATGAAACATAAGTTTTTGGAATTGGATCAATAATCCCAATTTTTTGAGTATGAGTAAAGGATCCATGGAGAAAGATATAGAAAGTTTATTTCTAATCGTAACTAAATCTTCCATTTTTTGATTTGTTTTGTATAAGAGAGATTGAAGCAAAATAGCTATTAAACGATTTTTTTAGTTTACTAGAAACATCGACATATTTTTTATAGCTCGACGGAAATTTTATGCTTTTCCTAAAGATTCTCTCAAATAGAAATAGAGAACGAAGTAACTAGAAAAAAAAAAAACAGATTGTTATAATACTCCTCTTCTATAGGGATCATCTAAAAAGCAAGGTATTTAAAATGTATTCAAAGGCTGACATAGATGTTATGGGTCAATTTTTTTTGTTCATGTCTTCCATCTCTTAATTTCTTCCGTAAAGGAGCCGAATGAAACAAAAGTTTCACGTTCGGTTTTGAATTAGAGACGTTAAAAAATGATGAATCAACGTCGACTATAACCCCTAGCCTTCCAAGCTAACGATGCGGGTTCGATTCCCGCTACCCGCTTATATCCTATCTCTCTATTTATTCTATTCGAATCTATCTTTTTCTATTATTGAATGAATCTATTTTTTTAGTAAATTAGTTAATTATTCCATTTCATTTCTTAATTTAGTTTTAGTTTGAATTTAGTTTTAGTTATTAATATTCAATTGAATTTGAATTTATTGAATTTCATTTTTTATTTATTTATTCTATTTTTTTTTTTATATATATGCATATGATTTATTCTATATTCTATAGAAATTCTATAGAATTCTTTTTTTTTTTCTTTAACTTTTAACTAAACTTTAGTTAAAAGTTAAAGAAAAAAAAGAAAAGCGTCCATTGT